CCAATCATCAACTCTCTTTTCTAGATTCATCGATATTGAATCAATCGAGCGCACTTCTAACACCTGTTCCACTTTTGGAAGACCCTGCGTTATATCACCAGATCTCGATTTTTCATATATAAATGTAACTAACGTATCCCCTTCGTAAAGGATTTCCCCATAATGACCACGGACGCTTGCTCCTGGAGTGGCCAAATAAGTCTTAGCTGATCTTATTACTATAGAGTCAACTTGAATAATTAGAACTTGGCCCGATTTTAGGTGTGGTCCGTTGTTGGCTATACATATATTTTCGCAAATAAACTGTCCGAGACTCACTGTTGTCGTTGTTTTTTCACAAACATTATCATGGAAAAAGTACCAATTCAAATTGAATGGATGCAAAATAATGTTACTACATGTATCGGGATTATAAATTCTCCTATTTTCGTCCATTAAATAATATTTAATTACTTGAAAAATCTGTTTTAAATTGTCAAGTTGCAAATATTTAGTTACCAAAATCTGATTACGAGTTATTAAATCATAAAATGAATCAAAATTCAAAATTCGAAGTGCTATTCCTAAAGGACCAAATGAATGCCTAATTGGAATTAGGAAGTCTCTTTTAATTGATTCTTTTAGCACTTTGTGATATTTTATATCGTTGAATGGACCCATTCGAAAACAATTGGATGATGATAAAATTATCAAAGATTGGAATTCCTTATTTCTATTCAACAACGTATGAATAGTTCCTTGATTTTGGCTAAGGGATTGTTGAATCCCTGCCTTGGGATAAAATGGATTAATATTGGTGTGATCTGATCCATTATCATGGATCAATCCTGAACTTGATGGACTGTTTCTTTTTCCGGTATACGAAATAGGGGATTTCACTACGTTGATTCTTAGGAAATCTCGAATCAGACCAGTTGTACTTACTTCAACAAAGGAAGCATGGGCCTCTCCGGCAGAAGAACTTTTTTTTTCTTGGTCCCAATTCAATACTAAACAAGTCCGAACTAATTGAATACTTGTGTCAGAAATTCCCCTAATCGGTTTTCCATTTCCATAAAGGATATAATTGACAACTCGAAGTTTCATATTATCCCTTTCCTGCAACAGATCCCCGGGAAAAATTGTTGCTAAATTTATACCGTCCGCTATTTCATATGTGACTACAGGTCGAACCAAAACAAAATACTTTTTCTTGGTAGGTGTGATCCGTTGGACATAGAGCCAGTTTTTTAATTTTTTGGATTCCCTTTCCTTCGAATTTCTTTTTCCCGTTCCTGGTGGTATCAAGATGCCACTGTGTCGGACTATCTTATCTGTTTCTCCAGGAAAATAGATATTTCCAGAAAAGATTTTAAGTTCAATTCCCCTTTTTTTTCTCTCCATTCGGACCAATCCGCCTACTTGGCTTCTTATATTTAAAGTGATTCGTGTAGATACTCTAATAATACTATTGTTCCGCACCATTATGGAAGAAGATCCGGGCAAAATATGAACTTCCTCGGGAATGAAAAAAAATCGATCTACTTGCATTTGGTATCTTGGCTTAAACTCTTTGCCTCCTTGATACTCAATCAAATCCTCTTTTTTTACGATTGAATGTACCTCTATAGTACCGTATTTAGTGATTCCCGAACTGTTTCTCCTATATCGGGGGTCATCGAAATAAGCCAGAATACTATTTTTACGGAAAATACCATTTATGGGTATTTCAATCGAGATACCTGAATCTGAATGGTGGATTTTTTCTTTCTCGCGTTCTTGAATCGACTGGAATGGAATAATGAATCTATTTTTCCGCCTCTTTGACAATAAATCATAATTTTCGTAGAGAATGGCCGGATATATGGGCTTACAATGATCAGTACATATGATTCGATTAAGTTCTGCATAATCAAGAATACTTTTACCAGAACGATCAAAACTAAAGAGTTTATGTCTCACATGATCATTAGTCACTGAGAGGTTAGAAATAGAATGAACGTTCAGTTGATCTTGATCTTTGTGAAGGGAAAAAGGGACTACATTTGATTTGCACGAACTTCCTGATAATATCCATAAATGGCTGGTTTTTGGTAAGAGATGAACATTGCCATATGTAAATTCAGGTACATGGTACACATCGGTACTCCAGTGGATTTCTCCCTCTGAATCAGAATAAATATGTTTTCGAACCCTCTCTTTAAAATTAAAAGTCGATGTTCCCGCACGAATCTCAGCAATAACTTGTTCTGATTCTACATATTGATCGTTTTGAACTAAAATAAAACTTTTTGGTGGAATATTAACATTATGTAGAATATCTTCACTCTCAATAGTTACATACAAGTCTAAAGAACATAGAAAAGCAGGATGTCCATGACGTGTACGTGTAGGATACACCAAATCTTCATTGAATTTTATTTTTCCATTATAAGGGGCTCGTACATGTTCTGCAGTACCCCCCGTGAATACTCCACCAGTATGGAAAGTTCTTAATGTTAGTTGAGTACCTGGTTCTCCA